CCGAGGAAAATAAAGAACGTCAAGTAGAAAGGAACAAGGTCTTACGGCACGATCACTATATCTTTGATTTTTCTTTATCTCTCCTCGGCTTGAGCCGAGTGGATGATACGTGGCGTGGTATACCTGATCGTTTAGTCAACAAGACGTACGTAAGTCGACATAGCTCCATGTATATGTTCTTTGGAGCTAGAACCAATCAATAGAATGAAATGAAATAATGGTAAGCCTAGGGCGACGAACATGGCTCAAGAGTGTCTATACAAAGCCCCTCTCTTCTTCACTCAAAGAAGCAATGCACCCTTTGTTTGAATGGTACTTGATTCATAAAGAACGATTCTTTTGAAGTTATACGGACTTTCTCAAAAAAATGCCACGCTCCGCGTGTCACGAGATATATCGCTCTCGGACTTCTTACGGTAAGGCCAATGCACCAGCCAGCCAGTGTGGTGGCGAACACGCTGTGCTCTAAGCTAAGCTGTTTACCTTGTAGACGGAGGAGATATAGAAAGTGTGCCGTGCTTGATTCATAAGATTCTATAATCAATAGCACCAGTATATTATTTTACTTAGCCTGCCTCTCCCATGACTTTCCGGACCAACCAACCCGGATCTGCCTTCGCAAGTCTCTCTGCATTTTGGGAGCAGAGCATGCAGCAAAATCGAGCAATGGATCTTAGAAGAATTCCACTTTGAAGCACGACTCTTTCTATTTCTGTGCTGGCATTTGAGTTGTCTCCCTTCCTCTTTCAATCGAAACACTCGACGCAGATAGCTCCGGTGGCCCCCGCTTCTGCCTCTATCAGGCGGCGACAGCCCCCCCCCTCCACACCCACAGCATAGAGGAGCTGCTCCAACATCCGCACTACAACCAAAAAAAATGCTCTCCAGAGCGATATATGATGCTAAACCGAGACCGAGATATAGAGAGGGCTGTCCTTTTGTTTTGTTGTCTCGAAGAGACAAAACAAAAGCACTCATATGAATGGTGCTAATTCCCATGTTCTTTCTAGTCTCATTTGGTTTCGAGAGCCTCCCTCTCCCTGTAGGTCGAGCCTCCTTTTCAGTCGCCCTCTCCCCGTCCCTTACTCGTCTTTTGAAAGCCGTCATCCTGGATTTTCTTTCCGTATGCCGGGGAAAGTACCTCACCCTCACCTTTCTACATTTATTATTATATAGAATTTCCTCGGGTCTCTATAAAACAGAATGAAAAGCCCGGGTGGAAGCACAAACAAAAGGAGAGAGAAAAAGTCGAAAAGAAAGGGGGGAAGAAGTCTAGTGCTAGTTCTTACTAACACTTCTTTATCTAACTTTCATTTTTGAGTGCTTTCTTTGTTCTCTTATTTGGATTGAAAGAAAGAAAAAACTTCCCTTTCTTTCTCTTCTTTATTTTGGTTTTATCCCTTCGACGAATTTCGGCTATGACCAATGTCCCACTAGCTAAATAGGCGTAAGAAAAAGCTACCTGAAAAAAAAAAGCAAGGTGCACCTTGAATTGAACTCGACGAATTGCGTTTTGCCAGAGAGATTTTTTTAGAAAGATTCTCCATTGGTAATTCTAAAATAGAAAGAATATAAATAAAGGCGCATACGCGGGAAGGGGCCCCCCCTCTTTCTTAGAATTCAACATTTATGATATGTTTTGCATCTTGTTCGCCCACTCTTCATTCAGGGTGATTCGAACCAGGGGAGGATCTTCCACCTTTAAGGTCATAGCACCAGTACTTGAACGCTTACTCTTACTGCTCTTCTCAGGTTCACCTCTTTTGGATGCCCTGAGGTTTGAAGTCATTTGTTTATCACAGAACAAGTCCCCCTCAGTCACTGCCATAGTTGACCCTCTCTTCCAGATCCTCGCTTCTATGAGCCAAATCACTCTCCTCGGGAGTTCTCTCCTTGACTACACCCTCCTCGGCTTTGTTACCCAAACACTCATCCTGAGCAATCTCTTCCGGTTCAGCAGTGTCCAGATCTGGCATCTTTGCCTCTTCTTGTTCAGGGTCCTCTAGAACCGCAAAACGGTTCGGGCTGACTAGGTCCAGTTGGGTCATTCCACTCGCACAACTAGTGTCCAGCCCCCCTTTGCTATTGTCACTACTGGTACCTGACCCCGTCGACTCGACATTTTTGCAAGCACCGACCCTTACTCAATAGGGCAATTCAAAGAGGAGAACGAGGACAGCTGACTACCGCTAAAAGTCAGACTAAGAGTACACATTGTATGATTGAAAACTGCCGCTGCATACTACCCGGTGCTTGCAGGTCTGACTGGTGCCTTCTCTCCAACAGCTGCTTCAATCAATGTCGACGTCTGACTACGCCCGCAGCTGACTACTTATTGAAAGACCGAACAGGAAATGAAAAGTCGTACTACAACAACTGTAAATAAACATTCCCTCCCCGCTCTGACTTTGATCGACTTGCCCGCACAGCGTCTTTTTTGAGAGAAGAGGTCAAGGGGCTAAGTGACTCTCGAAAGTCGTCTTTTGTATCGCGTCAAGAGAAATGACATAGATAAGATCATTGCTTAAAGAGTTTCATTGTCAAATTGATCTCGAAATTGGATCCCAATAGTAGCTGCTGCCCAAAGGTGCTTTATGAAAGCCGGTCCACAGCAGTGAAAGTACGATTGATTCCGTCGATCGAACGAAAACCGCTTCTTGCTTTTTTGGCTTGACTACTCTGCTTGCTTAACACAAGTCTTATTTAACCTTCACGGACCACTTCACTACCCAGCAAGCTCCGGCTCGAAAGCAAGAAGCAAGGGCGCAGCAGCTGCGCGAAAGCCCTTGCTTCTTAGCGCATCCCTTTTCTTGCTCGTTAGCGCTCTTTTTTGATTGCAGCTAGCGCGCTTGACTAATGACGATAGAAAGGGCCTTTCTCGCTTGTTTGAAGCCATATAAGGCTTTCTTCAATCGGCAAACAAGGGGGAAGTCTGCCACACCAACCCTTTAAGAGATAGGGACTCCAGCGCAGCGGTAAGAAAAAGTCACTCAGTGAATCGGTGGATCACACACTTGGAGACAGGGACAGGGGCATGCCTGACTCTTTAGAAAGTATACAAGTGTTGAAAGAGTGAAGTCTGGGGACAAGGGTAAACGTGAGGAATGGCACCTCCGCCCTACTAAAGAAGTTCGCAAGCAAGGGACATGCCGAACACCTACCTTTCCAACTAAGTCCAAGGCGAGGACCCTTTAATTGACGATGCGTTCCGTCGTCAGCAAGCGGTGGCCGACAAGGCCCCTTTCCAACGAGTCAAGTGGCTGAACGCCCCTTTCCCTAAATATCTTGGGAAGCGAAGAGGACAGGTTTGAAACTCATTCGGTAATCTTCTCCTGAAGGTAGGCATTTCCCCAAGGCACTGATATGATGACTCTCTCAATTACACGTGTTTTAGGGAGTTGAACGTCTTATTCTTATGAGTGGCCTATGTGAATATAAGCCAGGAGCAAGGATTCCGGAAAGTCAAATTCTATATTGCAAGTGCAAGTCGACGTTCCGAAAGTGAAAGCCGGCCCTAAGCAGGATCCAAAGACGTTTAAGTCCAGTTCCAATCTGGATATAAAAGTCGACGTTCAATCGTCGAAAGTGAGATCTCTTTTAGTCCGGTCTTCTTTTCTCTTTTGAGTCAGGTTCTTAAGACAGGAAATCGGGTTTTCTGAATATCTCTCTTCCGGTCTGGCCTATTAAGTAAGTTAGTTAGAGATCGAAAGCTGAGAGAGACTAGACTTCTAGTAAGAGTAGGTGCGCCTTAAGTTGAGGAGAGCTGTTCACAAGCAGTGGTTATGAGCTCTTTCTTGTTCCGGTTCAGAAGAGGCTGCGCACCTTCAGTTGCACTAGTGGATTGAATAACCTTTTTTTTGAGTGCCAACAAAGTGCATGTGTTCTTGGTTAATAAAAACACAAGTATAGGCTGGAGGACTGATACTATAAGTAGGACAAAGGCCTTCAAAGAGAAATGAAAGGATTTTTGGAGCATTTTTCCACTTATCCAAGGAATCCCTTTCTTGACATTTGTATTTGAGAGAGAGAGCTGTGCTTAGGTCAGTTCCTTCAGTCCACTTTTTTGGTAAGCCAAAAGTGCACCCCACGGAGCGGTAAGTAAGTAGTCCCGTATGAAATTCAGAAAACATTCATATCTGGCACTTGAGGAGGTCAATCTTAAGTGTTGGAAGCTACTGCTAAGGGACTCCCCCTCATCTAGAAAGGATAGGCAATTGAGAGAGAATAGGGCGATAGCGACAGACACAGGAACTGAAATAGATTTCGACGATTACTTCCGTAGAGGAGAGGGGAAAGCTGCTTAGATAGGGCGATAGCCCGGTTTTGATTGTTTATCCTTTCCTGCGCTTGTCTTGTATTGAGGTATACCGAAGAAATGAGTAAAAGTAGGTAACAGAAGGGGAGGGATTGCTGTTTTTTATTAGTGAGGACAAGCCGCTTTCATTTTCAACAATCTAATGGTAGGGCGAGTAGGCGGTTCGTATCTTTCTATGACCCCCAGAATAAGAAGTTGGAGGATAGGCAGAGCAAGAGCTCTTGAAGTCTACCCGGGCGCGCTTCTTCATTCATCCATTTAGGCCCGGCTAGGAACACGTGGATCCAGGGAACCTGGCTCGGGAACAGCTTCTTACTAGTAGGAGCTAATCACAGTAAGAGAGTCCAATCTCTGAAATAGAGCTTAGTCTCTCCATAGTAGTCTACTAGTAGAAGGCTTAGGTTATGACTTGATCCAATAGAGTCAGAACACCTTTCTATCTAAAAGAAATGGTGCTCGATGAAAGGATCCAGATTCCACACTATGCTGTGGGCTGGGGAGAGAGCTGCTCTGCGAAGCTGGGCGTTCAGTGTTCTTATGGAGGAAGCATACTCGAAAGAGAATTGAAAGGGCCTTCAAAAAAGAGCGAGGGAGTGATGGGCAACCTTAGTCTATATGTTGCTCGTGAGCCGCCAAGTACCAGTCTCGCAACAGTATTGGCGCAAAAGGATCGGTCCTTCACTTGCTGATCGTTCGCGAGTCGAACTCGCTCTCTTGCCACGCCTTTCACTCACTCGCTTGAGTCGGACTCAATCACTCTTTGAGTTTGGAGGATCATTCGTTATTCACTCTCTTGCTATTACCCGCAGGGAGCGCAGCAACCAAGATGCATATTATCATATAGAAAGAGGCGAAGCGTAGCGATTCGTACTACCGGAAAAGTTTCGCTAACCGGCAGGCAATAGAATCAGCCGATAGGCGCAGGCAAGCGTAGCGAATCACATAGATAAGCCCCTACCTGCCAGCTAAGGATGGATAGGGCGGGCGAAGCGCGAAGGGGATGGATGTCTGAGCGGTTGAAAGAGTCGGTCTTGAAAACCGAAGTATTTTTCGAAATACCGGGGGTTCGAATCCCTCTCCATCCGCGAGGTCATAAGTTCTCTCTTGCCTTATCTATAGATAAGAACGAATCGGATCGACTCGACTGATATGATAGATAGAATGGTTTTTTGTGTTATATTTAGTTAGGACCCTGTCTCCCTTTCGTTATCTTCCGCTCTCCTTGTATAGGTTGGGAAAGGGCCGGGTGGATTACCTTTGGGAGCTAAGTCGAAGATCTCGGTGGTCTTGTGAGTGGTTGATAAACTGCGATTGCAGTTTTCTTTAGGAAGTCCCATAGCAGTGAGGCTTAACAGATAAAGAAAAGGGTGGATACTTTTCCGGGTAGAAGGTGACAACCCTAATGAATTGACTATGAAGGTGGCTCTTAGCTACATCAGCGCTCAAATTCCTTAATCGTTATTGCCCAGGCTTCGATGATCAACCCCTGGCACATTTAGGTTTTGATCTTCGGCCATCCTGGTCCTCAGGACCCAACACTATATTATTCCACTATATTTCCTTTCAAATGAAAAGATGCAAAAGGTGTTGATACGTCCTATCCACATAGAAATCTTACCCTCTTCCACACATTACCGGTGGATGCTACAGCCGCTATCACTTTGGCTGCAGGATGGGAATGAAGGTCGAGGAGGCAGGGAAGAAAAGGTTATTCGCTATTGGCTTACCCTTATATCAGGCCTTGGTACGGCCTATACATGATGGATGAAGGTTTTGGCAAGGTTCAGAATGGATGGTACCTATAATCAGACCCAACCGTTGCAGTACTTGAGAAGAAAGCAAAAATTCTGCTCTTTTTATCTATCTTAAGGCTGCTACCGATTCCTTATCTGTTATCCTGACGTCCTGTATGCAGGGTTGTTCGGAAATCCCTTTGCAACTTCCTGGACCGTTCATACTTTGTTCTGTAGTCTTTCAATTACCATATAGTTTCTATAATATAATAAAGGCTATAGGTCATCGGTTGTGACGTTTACGAAGGGTCAACCCCTCGGATTTTTGAGTTCTTGGCCTCTATTCACACTTAAACATCATATGCTTGTGTGGATAGCTACTGAAAGGGTGTATGGCACGACGAAGCTTTGCGACTATGCCATTCTTGGCGACGGTGATCGCCGACGAGAAGGTGACGGCCACCCCAGTCAGATGTCTCAGAAAGGGTAGTGATCTCCCCCTGAAAAGTATCACGACCATAAAGAGAAGAAAAGGGAGATTGCATGTTGATAACAGAAAATGGCAATCTGTTGATTAAATACACTGCAGTAGTGAATGCTTCAACCCATAGATGCTTTGGTACTCCATTATTTATCATCAAAGTCAAAGCCATTTCAACTATATGTCGGTGTTTTCTTCCGGACACCCCATTCTGCAGCGGAGTATGAACACACGACAGCTCACGTTTGATTCCTATCTTCAGGAGCATGAAATCAAACACCCTTGACACGCATTCTCCGCCGGAGTTCAGACCTCAACCTCTTGATCTGGAGATTTGACTTATTTTCCAAACTTTCTATATATTCAACAACGAAAGAGCTTAGGACTTCTCTCTAAGTAAAGAAAGCCAGATGTATCTACTGTAGTCATCCACTTATAATAGTAAGTAAAGTACCTTGCACCTATGAATGACTGCACTCGAGTAGGACCCCTTAATGAAATTCAAGTAGTTGTCTGTGATATATCCAACAATCAGCCGTAGGTCAAATCACAAGTGGACACTAACGAATGAATCAATCCAAAGAAAGAATTGGATTCTTATGTTTAATCCAGGAGCATACAATTGCCAACTGTAAACAATCACATGAATTGTTCAACCCATCTGAATGAAATGCAGGAATATACCCTAGACAATGGAAGAAGTCTTGCACTGTGTGTTGTGTATGTCTCAGGCGACGGCGGGTCCCATTCCTTATCCTAATGAAGCAGCTGAAAAAAAGGAATGTAGAGAAGAATATCCGTATAATAAAGCTTTCCCAACCGGCCAACGATCCTTCCCGTGCGCTGATCGTGGATAAGACACTCAGAAGAAGAAAAGATGACACGAAGATGGTTAGCTGCAAGGTGACTGACAGAAATTTGTTTTTAGGAGGAAAATGGAATCTATCATGAAGAATCCGGGATGAAGACATAGACCCACAGTGTGAAAGAGGTAAGAGAGTGCCATCTGCAATGTTAACAGAATCTTTGATAGGTAAAGGAGGCAGACAAAAAAGCTAAACATCTTTTTTCTTTCGCGCGAGAAGGAAAGCACTTTTGGGGGCTGACGGTACTCCTTTGGATGGTTTAACGCGACTAGCAGACCACGTCGTGCTCAATCAAATAATGGACACTGACTACGATTTGGATTGTCTCCCCGGCTCAATGGAAAGAAAACCCCGTTCTACACTTCATCAAGACGAAAATCATGCCTTTCCTCCAAATACCATTTGCCTTTTCCTCAGCCGACCAGCAAAACAACGAATTCAACCGCAGATACCCTTTAGCTAGCACATGCTAAAAAGAACAAGTAAATACCCGTCTCGTGCTTGACTCTATCTGTAAGACAGGTGTGTGCAGCCACTTAGTGAGGAGACAAGACCGGAGAGAAGAAATTCTCGCGAATAAGATAGTTGACTCAAACTTATCGTATACAACTCTTATCTACGACAAGCCTTGGCTCTTCTCCTTATGGACTCTTCGCTCTATCTGTCGGTGCTCTAGCTGTCCGAAAGCCAGGAGCAGCTACTGGCCTGGACTGATTGTAAAGAAAGAAGCCAAGAGGCCGCTAGAGAAAGGGTTCCGTTTTCGAGTCTGTTTCCGATTCTTCCGACCTTGAATGACGGTTTCCCCTAATGCCTCCTTGCTGCTTTCAAAGCTACACTTGCTTCCTTCCTTCGCTAATAAGAGATTCCATTATTCTACACTGACTTTACTATGCTTCTTATTAGTTATAGTAACTATACCCTCTGGGTTGAATTGCCACAACAGGGGCCTTCCTCAAGGGAGGAGTTCATACCCGGAGAAAGAAAGCAGACTACTAAATCGACTATTTCAACATATTGTTTGCACTAGTCTCATAGCCATCTCTTTTAACATAACCTTTCGGCGTCTTCCTTTATGCTTCCCTCAAATCCCCTCGGTCGTCCCTTTATTCAATATCCGTCATGCTAAGAATAGGGGGTTTAGGAAGAATACGGGCTTTGTTTCGGTCAGGTGTCGAACTCTTTTATCTTCGCCAAGATGCTTTCTCAGCGATCTTTTCTCATCCTGAAGTTGATCTCCTGTCCTCTACTGACCCACCCCAATCAGCATTACTATAGATTTCCACTCTCCCATGGCCATGATTAGTATAGATCATACCTTTGCCAAGATAACCTTTGAGGTACCTCAAGATCCTGTATACTACATGTAGGTGTGCTTGACAAGGAGCATGCATATACTGGCTTACCAACCCCACAGCATAGGTAATGTCAGGTCTAGTGATAGTAAGATATCTGACGTTTTCCCACAAGCCTCTGATGCCTGCATCATCCAAGGGTTCTTTTCTCTTTTCTTCAAGCTTATGATTTTCTTCTATTGGGCTAATTGCGGCCTTGCAACCTAACATCCCTGTTTTCTTCAAATCAAGGACATAATTTGAGAGATGGCTCTACTTCTTATAGATTTCGAAAACCTCTGTGTCCAAGAAGTACCGTCAGCATGCCAAGTTTATGTCGAAGGTGCGGCTCAGGTAAGCCTTCAATCTTGCAATCTCATCAACATCATCACCAGTGACCACAATATTCTAAACATTTACTATGATCCGGCTCACTTTCTCACCCTTTATTACATTACGAAATGTGTGTGATCAGAAGCACACCTTTTGTAGCCAAACTAAACTATGGCCTTACTGAACTTCTCAAACCACGCCCTCGGGGATTGCTTCAATCCATACAGGGCTTTCTTCAATCTGCATACTTTATGTGACTCCCCTTTCATTCCATATCCGGGTGCTATCTCTATATACACCTCCTCGTGCGAGTCCCCATGCAAGAAGGCATTTTTCACATCTAACTGATACAATGGCCATGATCTCTGTGTAGCCAAGGAAAGTAAGATTCTAATAGAAATGACCTTTGCCTCTGTTGAAAGGGTCTCGCCATAGTCTATTCCTTTGGTTTGTGTGAATCCTCTTGCCACTAACCTTGCTTTATATCTCTCAATCTCCCCACTTGGCTGGAATTTCACTGTGTATACCCATTTACATTTAGATCCCACAGTCTTCTTTCCAGGAGGTAAATCAACAATCTCCCATGTCTCATTCTTCTCAAGTGCACTCATCTCCTCCATCATCGCCCTCTTCCAGTGAGGGGCACACAAGGCTTCCCTTCTAGTCTTTGGTATGGATACCGAATTACAAGTGGATATAAAGGCCTTGTAGGAGGATGACAATTTTGGATAGGATATATAGTAGTTCAAAGGGAGTTAGGTACAGGCTCTTTTTCCCCTTTCCTGACTGCAATCGTAAGATCAAGATCAGAAGTTTCAGGGTTAGTTTCACTCTCTTCATCTTGAGGCATATTAACATTTCCCAATTCAAGGGAAAGATCCTCGCTGTTAACAAGAGGAACATAAGGGACAACTAGTCCTCTCTTACCTCGTCAGGTCAGT